AAATTGGATTTATGTCCAACGAATCACACCCATTAAAAAAAAGTATTTTGTTTTGGTTCGGCCCGTAATCACATATGAAATAGCTGATGGGATAAATTTAGCAAAACTTTTCACTCAAGATCTCTTGCAGGAAAAAGATAATGTCCAACTTAGAATTGTCAATTATATCCTTTATGGAAACGGAAAGTCAATTCGTGGAATTTTTCACACAAGTATTCAATTAGTTCGGACTTGCTTAGTATTGAATTGGGACCAAGAAAAAAATGGTTCTATAGAAGAAGTTCATGCTTCTCTTGTTGAGGTAAGGGCAAATGATCTGATTCAAAATTTCATAAAAATTGAGTTAGTAAAGTCTAGTCTTTCATATGCCGAAAAAAGGTATGATATGGCGGGTTCGGGATTGATCCCCGATAATGGATTAGATTGCACCAATATCAACCCTTTTTTTTCGAAAGTGAAGATTTCAGTAGTTACTCAGCATCAAGCAACTATTGGTACATTGTTGAATCAAAATAAGGCTTTGATAATTTTGTCATCATTCAATTGTTCTCGAGTTGGTCCATGTCCATTCAATGGTTCGAAATATAACATCACGGCAAAAGAATTTAATCCCATAATTCTAATTAGGGATTTGTTGGGTCCCCTAGGTACTATTGTATCTAAAATAGTGAACTTTTATTCAGCTTACTATTTAATAACTCATAATCAGATCTTGGTAAACAAATATTGGATACTTGATAATTTGAAAGCGACTTTCCAAGTACTTGAAGTACTTAAATACTGTTTAATAGATGAAAATAGAAGGATTTATAATCCCAACCCATGCAATACCATCATTTTGAATCCATCCCATTTGAATTGGTGCTTTTTACATCACAATTATTGTGAAGAAACATCCACAATAATTAGCATTGGACAATTTATTTGTGAAAATCTATGTCTAGTTAAATATGGGACACATATAAAAAAATCTGGTCAAATTTTAATTGTTCATGGCGATTCCTTAGTTATAAGATCAGCTAAGCCGTATTTGGCTACTCCAGGAGCGACTGTTCACGGACATTACGGAGAAACCCTTTCTGAAGGAGATACATTAGTTACATTTATATATGAAAAATCCCGATCTGGTGACATAACGCAGGGACTCCCAAAAGTGGAGCAAATCTTAGAAGTGCGTTCGATTGGTTCAATATCGATGAACCTTGAAAGGAGAGCCGAAGGTTGGAACGAACGTATACCAAGAATTCTTGGAATTCCTTGGGGATTCTTAATTGGAGCTGAGCTAACTATAGCCCAAAGCCATATCTCTTTGGTTAATAAGATCCAAAAGGTTTATCGTTCTCAAGGGGTGCAGATTCATAATAGACATCTAGAGATTATTGTACGACAAGTAACATCAAAAGTGTTGGTTTCAGAAGACGGAATGTCTAATGTTTTTTCGCCTGGAGAATTAATCGGATTGCCGCGAGCAGAACGAGCAGGGCGTGCTTTAGACGAAGCGATCTGTTATCGGGCAATTTTATTAGGAATAACGAGGGCGTCTCTGAATACTCAAAGCTTCATATCTGAAGCAAGTTTTCAAGAAACTGCTAGAGTTTTAGCAAAAGCTGCTCTACGGGGACGTATTGATTGGTTGAAGGGTCTGAAAGAAAATGTAGTTCTGGGGGGAATTATCCCTATCGGTACCGGATTTAAAAAATTAGTGCACCGTTCAAGGCAAGACAAAAATATTCATTTTGAAAAAAAAAAGAAAAATGTATTCAAGTTGGAAATGAGAGATATTTTGTTACACCATCGAGAATTTTTTTGTTCTTGTAGCCCAAAGAATTTCCATGAGACATTAGAAAATTCATTTACGCGATTTCATAATTCCTAAGCAGAGATTTTTTCTTTTTCCTTTCTAGTTTTGTTAAGTAAAAAAATGAAGTAAGTAATAAAAAAAAATTAATGGTTCGGACTATGTATCAATGGTCAACCTCGTTATAAGGTTCCGTAGGAACAATTAGTGATTTCTAAAAAAAAAAGAGAAAGCGCGGGAAAAATGACAAGAAGGTATTGGAACATCCATTTGGAAGAGATGATGGAGTCGGGAGTTCATTTTGATCATAGTACTAAGAAATAGAATCCTAGAATGGCCCCTTACATTTCTGCAAAGCGTAAAGGTATTTATATTACAAATCTTACTAGAACTGCTCGTTTTTTATCAGAAGCCTGTGATTTAGTTTTTGATGCAGCAAGTCGAGGAAAACCTTTTTAATGGTTGGTACCAAAAATAAAGCAGCGGATTTAGTAGTCTCAGCTGCAATAAGGGCTCGATGTCATTATGTTAATAAAAAATGGCTCGGTGATATGTTAACGAATTGGTCCACTACAGAAACAAGACTTCATAAGTTCAGAGACTTAAGAGGAGAACAAAAGATGGGGAAACTCAACCGTCTCCCTAAAAGAGATGCAGCAATGTTGAAGAGAAAATTATCGACTTTGCAAACATATCTGGGTGGGATCAAATATCTGACTGGGTTGTCCAATATTGTAATTATCGTTGATCAGCAAAAAGAATATACAGCTCTTCGAGAATGTGTCATTTTGGGAATTCTAACAATTTGTTTAATCGATACAAATTGTGACCCGTATCTTGCAGATATTTCGATTCCAATCAACGATGACGTTATAGCTTCAATCCGATTGATTCTTAACAAATTAGTATCCGCAATTTGTGAGGGTCGTTCTAGCTATATAAGAAGTCATTGATTATGATTATGTTATGATTAAGAATAATAAGGTTAGTTAATTATTTTAATTTCTTAGATTGGTTACTATTCTTGTCTTGCATTTTTAAAAAGAGATAAAATGGGGTATTATGTTATGTGATTTCTTGGTATTTAAAATATATGATTAACGATGAAAGTAGATAAGTTGAAAAAGAGATGGTTGAATCAAAATAATTTTTTTTTTAGTTTGATTTCTGTCAGAGGGCAATATGAATGTTATACCATGTTCCATTAAAACACTCAAAGGATTCTACGATATATCAGGTGTAGAAGTAGGCCAACATTTATATTGGCAAATAGGAAGTTTACAAATTCATGCTCAAGTACTTATTACTTCTTGGGTAGTAATTGCTATCTTATTAGGGTCAGTTATCATAACTGTTCGGAATCCACAAACTATTCCTACCGACGGGCAGAATTTCTTTGAATATGTTCTTGAATTTATTCGAGACTTGAGTAAAACTCAGATTGGAGAAGAATATGGGCCTTGGGTTCCCTTTATTGGAACCATGTTCTTATTTATTTTTGTTTCTAATTGGTCTGGAGCTCTTTTACCTTGGAAAATCATACAGTTACCTCATGGAGAGTTGGCTGCCCCCACGAATGATATAAATACTACTGTTGCTTTAGCTTTACTCACGTCCGTGGCATATTTTTATGCGGGTCTTACCAAAAAAGGATTGGCTTATTTTGGAAAATACATTCAACCAACTCCAATCCTTTTACCAATTAACATCCTAGAAGATTTCACAAAACCTTTATCTCTGAGTTTTCGACTTTTCGGAAATATATTGGCGGATGAATTAGTAGTTGTTGTTCTTGTTTCTTTAGTACCTTCAGTAGTTCCTATCCCTGTCATGTTTCTTGGATTATTTACAAGCGGTATTCAAGCTCTCATTTTTGCAACTTTAGCCGCGGCTTATATAGGGGAATCCATGGAGGGTCATCATTGATTAGTTTTCAAAAGAGTCTTCTTTTTTTAAGCTTACCCCGACTGAGGCAATGGCAATGCATGGTTCAAGAAAATATACTTGGTTCGGTAACATATACATATATAGATAGAAATAAGAAATCCATATGTATATATGACTAGAGTTCTAAGAGGAAAGATAGACGATATTACGAAGGATGGGTTAGGGAGATCACACTAGATATATGTCTATATGTAATGTCTATAAGTCCAGCTACAGTTCCTGTATATTTTTCGACGAATTATTCTAGAATCTGATTCAATAAAAAATGCGGGTGGTTTCCGTTATGAAAGAAACAAATGTATATGTGATAGTAGATATATATTAGTTATATAGGGTTTATCCCTATCTATATATTTTTTTTTCGAAGTTTTAGTTACTTCGATTCGATATTTTTTAGTGATCAAATAAGTAAGAATTCCTTGGTTGATTGTATCATTAACCATTTTTTTTTGGTGCGAGGAACCTATCATCATGAATCCACTGATTTCTGCCGCTTCCGTTATTGCTGCTGGATTGGCCGTAGGGCTTGCTTCTATTGGACCTGGAGTTGGTCAAGGTACTGCTGCAGGCCAAGCCGTAGAAGGTATTGCGAGACAACCAGAAGCAGAAGGAAAAATAAGAGGCACCTTATTGCTTAGTCTAGCTTTTATGGAAGCTTTAACCATTTATGGGCTCGTTGTGGCATTAGCACTTTTATTTGCAAATCCTTTTGTTTAATTTCATCCTAGAACGAAAATGTAAAAAAGTGCATTACACACTTTTTCTTATTTTATTAATTTGTTTCGGTTTGCTTCTGTGAATTATATCACTACTTTACTCCTACAATTATGTATTTGTTGGAACAATACCCCGGGAAAGACTGATTTGAGGATGACGAATTAGTGGATTTGCTCGCTTTATTCCTTCCCGTCCTTCGGTTAGTACGCTGGAATTTTTACTTTCTTTTTAGGAAGTGTTTGAACAGGGGAAATATTTTGCAATTTCTACAAGACCTAGGACCCAACTTAATAAGTATCTTATCGGAAACTAAAAACAAAGAAAAAAATTAAGAAAAAGAAATCGATCAAAAAAGGGCAAGTCAAGTGATACAAAAAGAACTCTGTTCTTTGTTAGTCCTATCTATAAGAGGAGAGCATATGAAAAATGTAACCGATTCTTTCGTTTCCTTAGGCCACTGGCCATCCGCCGGGAGTTTCGGGTTTAATACCGATATTTTAGCAACAAATCTAATAAATCTAAGTGTAGTGCTTGGTGT